ATGTATTTATTATGATCTAAACTTTAAATAAATATGAATGTCGATTCATATCAATTAATTTATAGAAGAGAGACTTATACAAATTAATCATGTGCCAGGAACCAGATTTGAACTGGTGACACGAGGATTTTCAGTCCTCTGCTCTACCAGCTGAGCTATCCCGACCAGTCCCAACGTAGCATCCTCATTTTATGAGAAAAATGAGGCTATGTCAATTAAAAGAAGGAAAGGGGATTACAAAGTTTTATCTAGATACTAGAATTTTTGTCTCTTAAAAAAGAGTACTTTGTAAGTTTCAGTATGAGTAGTTCTATCGATTGTAAACTATTCATTTCTTGAGTTATATTTTCTATTATAAATAATAGAATATTTGTGATAAGAAAAGGGCTTTTCGTCGAGATCGATTTCCAAGAGAATAGAGTAAATGAATAAGGTATTTTGAACCGCTAATGAAAAGGGGGATAGGATAAATAGTTGGGGGTCAAATATTCTTTTTGGGGATAGAGGGACTTGAACCCTCACGATTTTAAAAGTCGACGGATTTTCCTCTTACTAAAAATTTCATTGTTGCCGACATTGACATGTAGAACGGGACTCTATCTTTATTCTCGTCCGATTAATAAATTCTTGAAAAAATATATCAGACTGTGGAGTGAATCATGTAATCAATGAATATTCGATTCTTTCTTCAATGTGGAATTTATTCACACCAATTCTTCCGTTTTCATATAAAAAATACAGATTCAGTCGAGTCGTCATTAATCATTTGATATAGTATTCAATATGTATATACGTTTATCTTTGACTTTATCCTTTCGGAATTTTCGATGAAAAGATTTCTATACTAACGCAGTCAACTCCATTTGTTAGAACAGCTTCCGTTGAGTCTCTGCACCTATCCCTTTTTCACTTTCTGAACCTTTGGTTTCGGAAAACAGGATTTGGCTCAGGATTGCCCCTTTTTATTAATTCCAGGGTTTCTCTGAATTTGAAAGTTATCACTTAGTGGGTTTCCATACCAAGGCTCAATTCAATTAAGTCCGTAGCGTCTACCGATTTCGCCATATCCCCTTCCCTTTGTTTTGAGATTAGGATTTCATTGTGATGTCGTTGTTTTTTTTTCTTTACTTTATACTGAAATCGTTGAATGAATTAGATATCGATTCCTATCTTGACAAAGTGTTTTCTTGTTTTTGAGTTCTTATCCTATAGGAGACCCCCGTTTGGTCGAATCCAATATGATTTTATCATTTCTGTATCCCCAATTCAATATAGATGAATATATATCTTAGATATATATATCTCCCTCTCATCTTTCCAATGCAATTTTGAATAGTTGAACGGTCGATTCTTGTCGTCTTAATTTTTATTTTTGCCTTTATTATTTATTTACTTTACATTACATCTTATGCGTGAAAACGGAGAATGTCTAATAAGTTAGAACTAATCTTTTCTAATTCGAAATATATGATTAGCATATAAATATAGAATCAAATAATATATAAATATATACATAAGTATAAATATAGAAGTGTAAAAAAAGAATTTCAAATGTCTTTTGAATTCAAAAATAAAAAAGTTAACTAATTTAATAATCTAAACTATTTATTATCTACTATTAGTAGATAATTCGAATTTAATATTATTCGAGTGATAAAAAATAGAAATTCTATATCACTCTATTAATCGTTGTGCTCTATAGTATTCAATAATTTATTTGAAATTTTTTTTATTCTTTTCTAGATCCATATCGATTATGAATAGATAAGAAGTAATAATTACTAACTAAGATTATAATAGTTTACGGAATTCCTAGACATATAAAATAAAAATGGATGTTATATGAGCCTGCTTAGCTCAGAGGTTAGAGCATCGCATTTGTAATGCGATGGTCATCGGTTCGATTCCGATAGCCGGCTTTCCTATTTATTCAAAATTTTACGTAATTAATATTAATAATGTCTCAAAGAATATTAAATAAAAGGGTGTGGTCCCCCTTTTTAAAAAGCAATCAATTTTAAGTTATAAAAAATAGATCTTCCAACTATGTCAGGAAGGGGATACCTTTTCTATAATAGAAAAATAAATAGAAAGGGGTGTGTATATTTATCTAATTCATCTCATTCTTTTTTATAGTACACAAGCATGTTATTTCAATAAACTTTGCTTCATTTAGTTCAGTTTTGTTTTAGTTTAGGTTTAAAAAAGAAAAATTTAATAAATAAAATAAGAATAAGGAGTCTTTATGTCGCGTTACCGAGGACCTCGTTTCAAAAAAATACGCCGTCTGGGAGCTTTACCAGGACTAACTAATAAAAAGCCTAGAGCCGGAAACGATCTTAGAAACCAATCCCGTTCGGGAAAAAAATCTCAATATCGTATTCGTCTAGAAGAAAAACAAAAGTTGCGTTTTCATTATGGTCTTACAGAACGACAATTACTTAAATACGTCCGTATCGCCGGAAAAGCCAAGGGGTCAACTGGCCAAGTTTTATTACAA